ATACTGTAACGTTCGATATTCATTCTTTTTTTTTTTTTTCGTCCTATCTCCTCCTTTTCAAAATGAAACCAGAATAACGTCTCAATCTAATTTAGATTGTATCTTTATCCTTATCTTATTCTTTTCTTAGGACCGATCCGCTATAATGAAATTAACATAATTTACTATCTATAACTGCTTTAGTTAAGCTTTAAGAAAAATTCTATTTATTCTAATTAGAATTTCCAATTGAATTTGATATGATCATATATTATGATTATGATTGATGAAATATTTTTTAATAATTTATTAATATTACTTTATTATATTTTATATTTATTATTTTTTTATTATTTTCTTTTTTTATTTTAATTATTTCTAAAAGGAACTTAGCTTAGAACTTCGAACTTCTAGCTATAGAACTCTATTAATTAGTTTAGTTCATATGAAATTAATAGCTAAGATCCGACATTTTCCGGAATTCCTATACAATATTTCTATTTGTTACGCAATTTTTCTCTTATGCGAGCCCGCTTAGCTCAGAGGTTAGAGCATCGCATTTGTAATGCGATGGTCATCGGTTCGACTCCGATAGCCGGCTTTTTCTCTATCTATTTTTCCGAGATTGATAATCTCTCCTTTTCTTCAAATAAAATGCTGGATCAGCGATCTATTATGTCGTGGTAACTTGCAATTATTAATAAAAATGGATTAGAGCAATTAGATCTCTACAGAACAAATCATCAAATGGAGTCTCAACTTCCTATATATATATATACAAAAAATCTAGATGTTGATACAATTCATTTTTTTTTTTTGTAGTACTTCATCAGTCGATTTTGCTTTGTTTATCCTTTAGTTCAGTTTAAATTTAGATTTATTGTGTAAAATGAAATTTCAATAAAATAAAAAAAAAGGAGTCTTTATGTCTCGTTACCGAGGACCTCGTTTTAAAAAAATACGCCGTCTGGGAGCTTTACCAGGACTAACTAGTAAAAGACCTAGATCCGGAAGTGATCTTAAAAACCAATTGCGTTCTGGGAAAAAATCGCAATATCGTATTCGTTTAGAAGAAAAACAGAAATTGCGTTTTCATTATGGTCTGACAGAGCGACAATTACTTAGATATGTACATATCGCTGGAAAAGCCAAAGGGTCAACGGGTCAGGTTTTACTACAACTACTTGAAATGCGTTTGGATAACATCCTCTTTCGATTGGGTATGGCTTCGACCATCCCCGGAGCCAGGCAATTGGTTAACCATAGACATATTTTAGTTAATGGTCGTATAGTGGATATACCAAGTTATCGTTGCAAACCCCGAGATATTATTACTGCGAAGGATAACCAAAGATCAAAAGGTCTGATTCAAAATTATATTGCTTCATCCGCCCATGAGGAATTGCCAAAACATTTGACTATTGACTCATTCCAATATAAAGGATTAGTAAATCAAATAATAGATAGTAAATGGATCGGTTTGCAAATAAATGAGTTGTTAGTCGTAGAATATTATTCTCGTCAGACTTGAACCTAACAAAATTAAGAAAGAAAGATTCATAGAATTTTGTCCCCTTTTCGCCGAACTAAATAGATCTAAGGGCCTTAATCCATCCGCATTTTTTCACCTATCACAAATGGATCAACAGTAGGATTTTTTTTATTTTTTGCTCTTTCCTATTTTATAACCACAATAATTAGGAATAGAGAATTTCTATCAAATAAGGGTCTTATTGCTGGAATAATGGTTTCAATTGTTATTTGATTTGATACATTGTGGTCGATAACATTGGTGAATTAACAGAAACGGAAAGAGAGGGATTCGAACCCTCGGTAAACAAAAGCCTACATAGCAGTTCCAATGCTACGCCTTGAACCACTCGGCCATCTCTCCTACATAATCTTATTATTGACCAGAAACTGAGTGAATAGCGAGTTATTCATATTATTGCAGTACAAGTACGACCGATCACTAGTTCCATAGGAAGAATTCCTTTCCCATTTAATATTTCTCAACAAAAACTTCTCTCATTCATCAGCTACCCCGCGGATCTATTCCAAATTTATGAATCGTCCCATGGATTTTGATATTTCGATTGTATGGCGTGGTGTATACACGTTATGCAAACAGAAGGTATGGTTACTCTACTCTATTTTTTCATGGAATGATTATTCCATTCTTTTTTCTCTTTGGATCATAACCAAATCAAAACTTCTCGAGTTATCAGAATCTGTAGTAAAAAAAGTCCTTGGTTATTTAACTTAGATGAAATAGTAATAGTTTTAGATGAAATAGTAATAGTTCCGCTCATTGGTATACTACAAAAATGGGAATGAAATCAATCTGATTCCAATATCTCATATCTTTCCCAAACAAAAGGGGACAATTTAAGTGGAAAGCCCATATCTATATCTATTTATTAGAATAAAATTAGTCTGTTTTTATGTTATTTCGTACTGTATAATTCCTTTGCTTTGTTTGTGGGATCATTTTCCCCGAGGGGTAATGAAAAGAATTCTA